GAAGACTGACTTGTCATTTCAGTCAGAATCAAGTGAAGAGATACGATCTATTGTGCAACCTTCCCATCGAAACCCACCACACACGAATACTTCTACCCCTTATCACTGCTCCAATGCCCACAGGCATCTGTCTCTAGCACAAATCTTTTCTCAATGAACAATGAATGCTTGAGAATACCGAAGCTTACAAGATCCACACAAATGGTACTCCTTTCTTCGTGAGAGGTCTCCTAATTATGTATATACAGGATGAGTCACATCTTGACCGGAGCACAAAAAGTGAGGAGAAAGGATCCACCAAAAGAGAGAAATGAAAGCTGTTCCTCCCGCAAGTTCTCTTTTCTATATTTACAAGAAGCAAAGTGGAAACGGGAGCTTTCCCACCAAGTACCGGCATCCAACTCTTCTCTTCCGTAAGCAAAGGGGCTTTCAACGAGATAGGGAGCTGTACAATTCCGTGGCTACGAAAAAAGATTGGATCAAATATACGTGTCCTAGAAAAGAGGGAGGTCACTCATCTTATTAAGCCTGATTTGTTTTTTGAAACAGATGCATCAGGTGGTTCTGTCCTCATGCAACAAGGCAGACCAATCAAAATTTCAGTAAAACCCTTGGACCCAGAAATGCTGCTATGTCAACTTATGATAAGGAGAAGCTTTAGCGATTTTGGAATCCTTGAAGAGATGGCGCCACTACTTTCTTGGTTCCCAATTCTTGATCAAAACTGACCTTAAATACGAGTACGAAAGGGAACAGCATGTGAAAAAAAAATGCGATTACAAGATTGAATACTAAAATGGCAAAGAAAACAAGGTTGCAGATGCTTTGAGCAGAAGAGATTCTCTTATGATGGCAGTCACTGCAGTTACTCCTGCTTGGGCTTCCACTGTATCAACTAATGATGATCATCCTTCTATTTTTTAGACTTTGTTAATGATTCTTTTTGAGATAGAAAGAATATATGTGGGATCAGATGCTGTTCTTAAACACCAAATCATTGATTCACTTCACAACTCTCCCATAGGAGGCCATTCAGGCATTGTGGCTACTTATCAAAGGGTCAAAAAGCGATTTGATTGCCTGGTTGAAACTTTTCTACATGAGTGTGCAGTTTGCCACTGAGTCAAGGGAGAGCATTGCCACTACCCTGGTCTCCTAGATCCACTGCCTACTTTATCTATCTTTGAGGGTCTTCCCAAATCATGGGGCAAAGAAGTCATATTGTTGGTGGTTCACTAAATATTCTCATTTCATTCCCCTTGCTCACCCTTATACAGTACAATCAGTCTCTCATGCTTTCATGGATAATGTTTTTCAGTGGAATGGATTGCCAAAGCGCTCATCCGGTGAGTAAGATATGGGAACTCGGATCTGCTTCATTCTTCCTGACTAGAACTATTGGAATTTCGATCTCATTCTGTTCAATAATCACTGTTTTCATGATCCATTTGATTTGAATAGAAATCTCTTCTATCCCACCTCACCTACTAGGGTCTCGGTGGCCTCGTGATCTATGTTTTTTCTACACGACAAACCAAATGTTTGATCTTATTCCATATTATGGGAGGTCTTATTGATTGAATGTTTCATATTGTCGAAATACTTCCACAAAAGTCCATTAGTGGTGTATACAGTAGTCATGCAAGTTTGCATTGCCATATAGAGCATTTGCGTACGTATCCCATGTACCATTTGCTTTTTGGTTGCTTAATAACGTAGTATATTTCTCATAGCTGACAATGAGGGATTTGAGATTTTTCATGAATTACCGTGGATTTCTAGTGGTGGATTGGCATTGAGACAATATAAAACACATGTTTTCAGCATGGTAGTGCTGAAAGGGGTAATAAGAAAGAATTTCGGATTCCTATTCATGGCTCTCATTACTTCCTCTGCGAAAGCCGTATTTCTATCTTTTTCTATTTATTTAGCTCAGCAAATCGAATACTAAAAGGGGTAATAAGAAAGAATTTCGGACATCTCCATTCCTTTATTTATGGAAACTCAAATTATCGTCGTATATTTTGCAAGTGAGTTGGAACTCTAACCAATCCTCAATCTTGGCGAATGCTTCTTCGTAAGCAGTGATGCGCGAGACGGGTGCAAGCTCGAGGAGCTAGGAAGGATGGAAGAAAGCTTGACCGTCACTGAACTACTCGCACTTTTTGTTCGAAATTCAAATGAAAAGTTCGAGAGAGGGTTGAGCTTCATCGGTTAGTGTGCACCAAAGGATGAGGTTTCTTTCCCGTCCTACAAATTGAAACCGTTCTTTAAGATACTGCGATATCGGAAAATCATCCAACGGAGCATGGAAACCATTTCGGTGGCGGTAATGGCCTCCAGTAGTTTTCTATGGAACCATACCACTATGGTCATCTATATGATTAGACCGTGCCGCTTCACTAGACTTTCCTGAACCATCCATTTGATCCCCACGGTCGTGACACCACTTTCGAAACAAAAGTTGGCGAAATCCAATGCGGAACCAAGCAGTAAGAGAAATGAATCATGGTAATTATTACTCGAAAACCAAAGTGGAACGGAGAGTCAGTTACAAAGATGGAAGTGAAAGAACAACATTCTGTGTCAGAAATCTCGTATATAGACATTTTTCATGTATATCCGGACGTCATAAATCTCGTATATAGACATTTTTCATGTATATCCGGACGACGCTTTTGATTCCATTATGAAAGTACGCTGTACTTCCTGCATGCCGCAGAAGTGCAAGCACAGAAGCGGATGACCGGACCTTACCAACATACTCAAAAAGTATTCTATACTGGGTGCTCTTGACAAGCAGTGTTTCCAGTCTTTAATGTCAAATCGGGTGTTCAGTGTCCTTCTAGGTTCTGGCTGGTAGAGCAGAGGACTGAAAATCCTCTTTAGTTTAGCGCGTTGGACTCCAAATCCTTGCTGCGCTTGCTGTGGTTCGAATCCACCTCAGAACGAACAATGAATGAATGTGGGCGGTCAACCAGGTCTTTGAGTGCCCAGGAAAGAAAGGACTAGGGAGGGATTGAGAGAAGCTTTCACAGTGGAAAATGAAAAAAAGCATATCGTTCTTAGAAATTGTGGAATTCAAATCACTAGGTTTAGCATCAAGAGGGAAGTTTTGTAAAAGCAACAGGAAGAATTGCTCAGATACCCGTGAGCTAAACTAGAAATGCTCTGGCTAAACCTATTGATGGGAGAGGCGAAATTGTAGCTTCGGAATCTCGCTTAATTGAATCTCCTGCTCCGGGTAGAATTTCCAGGCGTTCTGTATATGAACCCCTTCAAACATGAAAATGGCTATCGATTCGATGATCCCCATAGGGCGCGGTCAGCGAGAGTTCATTAGTGGGGACAGACAGACTGGCAAAACAGCAGTAGCCACAGATACAATTCGAAAGACAAAAGAAAAGGTCAAGATGTAAGAAGAACGAGAGTTTTTTCTTCACCCGCCTTTCTTTCTATCTGAGTTCTTCCCTCTTTCTGCTTTCGAACTACTGGTTATGTCACCACCTTTGATGTTGACTCTGACTCTGAGTGGTTAGAAGATCAGCAGCTAACCTATTCGATTTTCTGACTTACCACCTGTATCTCATGAAACAAAAACCGGAAATGACAATCCTTTCGATAGTATGTACTAAATTACTTTGTACGAATGCACATCTCGGCCGTCGGGTAGCTTATCACCATTTCCAAGTCTATATCCGTGGTTCAAGAAATGGAATTGCTATTCTCGATTCAGACAAGACACTGATTTGTTTACGAAACGCTCTTCATTTTATAGGATCTCCCAGTCGTCAAAAAGGCCGTTCCTTCTTTTTAAAGACCAATCATTTATTTTATTTAGAGATAATGGAAGAAATGGCGAGCTATTTAAGAAGCTATTTTAGAAATGTGAATTCGCATTGTTTCGATGATTCTCAATGGAAGATCGGGGCGTTTTTGACCAATTCTTTTGCTAATAAAAAAAAATTCCGTTCAAGAAAGAAAAAGATCCATTTTGGGCTGAACCAACAACCTGATTGTGTGGTTATTCTGAATGCAGATAGAAAGTCTTCCGTCATACTGGAAGCTGATCGATCACAAATACCTATTGCATCCTTAGGGGATTCTACGATCCCATGGGAATGGTATAGACGAATCACTTATACCATCCCAACTAGGGATACTCTAGAAATAGTATACTTTTTTTGTCATTCGATCATGAAAACAGTGATTATTGAACAGAATGAGATTAAGGTGGAAACAGAAGAAAGAAAACTTCTGAATTCCACTTTAGCCGCTAGAGCCGCCTACTCCTCAACCTCTTCCCCAAAAGGAGGGAAAAAGCGGGCATCTGGCTATTTGTTTTGGGTTATTTTGCCTATTGCAATAGCAACCGCTTTTTTTGAAATGAATCCCTCTTGGATCGCGTCCGATCAAGCTATGGAACTAATCATGGAATCGATTCTATCGGTTTCGCAATCTTTTTTTCACATTCTAATGGCCTTTTTCGCAGAAATGCGGGAGACCTGGAGTGGACGGGAGCGCTATGCTCCCCTCGGCGGAACAGAGCAACTGGCAAATCCAAGTCCTTCGCGTTCGGAGGAAGAAACCCCCAAGGCCCCACACGTTCATCTAATGCATAGTGATAGTGATAGCGTTAACCAAGGGGGTGGGAGCGATGTTCTTCCTATAGCTTTAGCTATAGACTTGAACCGACCGGCTGAGTATCAGGAAGGTATTCGGCAATATGCCGAATCAATAAAAGATTTTAGAATTGACGAGCAATTTGAGAGTTTCAAAAACGATGAATTAACTAAACCGCTCTATGAGCAATTATGTGCCTACATGGGAAATGCGGATGCTGTCAAAAACAAATGTATCCGGGAAATCTCGGAGAACTTTCATTCAACAGACGCTGGGTTAATTGATTTCGTCAATCAGACAGATAAGATTCCAGGGCAAAGAAGAGTGATATTTGATCTTATCAAGCTTCATTTTCAGGATGAGCTAGATAAACTCCCACCCGAACTACAACAAAATGCAAATCAAGAGGGCTTAAATGAGTCTTCGTCTGAAGATGATTCAGATGAGGATGACTGAGCCTGATCCTTCTATATGGGTTCGAGGACCCGTTGGTCAAAGGAAATGGGAAGATCTAGGATAGGCGGCCAACCTCCTGCTCCGTTTCTATGAGCCTCTGATTCCGAGTTCTCGGGATTCCAGAGGTTGACCCGGAGTAAAAGTTCTTCATTTGAAGACTTAGTTGGCCGGCCCGCAGATGTAAGAGGAAGGCTTTGATCGCCAACTGAACTGCGTAAATAAAGCGATTCCTTTTAGGCGAAGAAAGGCGAATTTCGTTTGATCCGCCTATGCCAGTTCGAGTCTGGCGAGTCGCTATCATCTCTTGCCCGAACTGAGTCTATTAGCTCATCTTGTCCTTAGCAGCAGGTGAAATTCGAGTTTTCTTATTAGAAATAACTTGTGGGCCAAGGTTCTTGCTGGTCGATGGAGCGAGCAGACCATAGTGGATAGGGGGTTTGGGATAACAACTTAGCGAAGGGAATCCTTCCCGAAACTATAAGAGTGCTGCTATTCTTATGTACATTCCGTTGCCTTTTCAACAAGAAGAACAGGGAGGGAGCCGAAGGCCCTTCAGAGGTTGTTATGCCTTAACCTGCCCTGCCCTTGCTGATCCTTCTGGAGCCTTGCCAAGAGCCTCTTCCACGACGGGAAGGGGACCTGAATCCTTCTTCGGGGCCCACGCCAGCTGCTTGCAATCTAGTTTTTTCACAACACAAAGGACGCGGCTCACTTGACCAAGGGTCTCTAAATCTAGTCTTGCCATACCAAAGCTATTGAATAAACAAAGAATGGGAGCCTTGTTTACAAGATCAGAAAGGAGAGAACCTTTCTCTGTTCACTTGATTGTTTTGATTTTGTGCACAGCTACGCGATGGAGCGAGAAACAGGCTTTCGATGAAATCGAATACAAGTTGGATTGGTTATGACTAAACCCTGTGGATCCAGCCAGTGGGTAAGAGAAACCTGTCGGTCGAATATCTTGTTTCAACTTTGAGTACCATTTATTTGGGTTCGAACCTCCTGATTGAAAAACTCGATACCTTCTAAAACATAGCTTTGGTGGAATAATATCGTTGTTTGTATAGCTTAAAGGTGTGCAGGAAATGGGTAATGCAAGGGAAGAATGTTCTCATATCCATGCCCCATATTGATTTGTTTTTAGAATCAAGCCACTTCTATCGCTTCTCCTAATCTATATCGGGGTTGGCCACTGCTCAAACAAAGGGACCAAACAGAAGAGTCCCCAACCCCGAGTTGGCTCCTCTTCTCAATAATAAAGAGGAGATACAACACTCTAAAGCCAAGATGCACTAATAGCCAATCAAGACACTGAAGCACTAAGCACTAATGGCCAATAGTCTAGTATCTTTGTTTGGATGACTTCCCTCCTACCACTGATAAGCTGAGGTTGAAGAGACAGTTGTGGGTACGAGATCCTATGGCGGTAAAGGAGACCTTTCAAATACAATAAATGCTCAATGTACCAACACAGGGTCAAAGTTTTAGGCTAGGTGAGAGCCTTCCATAGGATGTGCCGAAATGCCTACCTCTATGGTTTGCGTATAACGATGGTTGAATAGCTCCTGTCTGTTGTTTAAAAAGAACAAAAGCAAGGAAATAGTTTGTCAAGAGAGCAAGGAAACAGAACTTGGAATTGGTTCTATCGAACAGGAATTTATTGGTAACTGCTTATTCTTTGAAGTTGATACTTCTATGTGTATTTGCTTTCATTGATTGCCTGCACTTCTTCCTAGCCATGGATTAAGGATACTGGCTTCCTAGGAAGGACTTTCTCCGATAAGAAGCAAGTGAAAGAAGCCCCCATACCCACTCTTATCGAGGGAGGGGCAGCTTATCGACCCGACCGAATCAGTCTGTAGCTTGTGTTGAAAAGAAAAAGAGAAATGCAGCTATTAAGAAGAGGACTCTACGGGAGGGTAGGGTACTCTTCTGCTTGTTGGAACTTGTAGCTAAAGTGAAAACAAACTAGTTGTAGCTATAGGAAAGTCTTTAGTTGTTACTAGCTCGGTACTTGCTCAACTATCTTTTTGGGGGATAGAAGGAAGAGGGATGGCTAAATGCAGCTACCCCGAAGGGCTATGTTGCTATGCGGCGAATATTCATGTTTGATTGGTTGAGGGTGAGAGGTCAACGCCCTGCTCTGCTCTGTCGAAGACGAAGCCTAAAAATAAGATCACTCTAAGAAATACTTGACCTTCTTGCTGAGGATGAAGGTGCCATGGGTGATAGATTCCCTAATTGAAAAGAAAGCGCCAACCTAAAGCTAAGGCCAACCGCGGGTATCTGGCCCAGTGAACCAAGAGGGTCCATCTGATAGCGAACCGACAGTAAACCAAGAGGGTGGTATGGGCAATGTTCTGATTTGCTAACTCCATAGTTAGGAGAGGTGCGTCTGCGGTGAGCATAAGAAGATTGCCCTTCTAATGGAATTCCGGATCCGCCGGGGTGAGTGATTTTCTTAGGACTGTCAAAATCAAAAGAAAAGATAGCGAACTCCACCAAACGTGATACCCTCCCCAATGGGGGATTGACCCGAGTATTTAGTCATATTCTTCTTAGGAGGCTCCCTTCAGCTTGTGAATCTATTCTAGGATCAATGCATATACTCAGACAGGTTCGATCTGGCTTAAGCTTCAATCCGTCTAAATAGTGTAGCGAGGGACTGGATAGAATTTCCTATTTGGATACCAAACCACGATCAAAGGTTGTAGCTAACGGCTTTCGAGTTAAAGCGCACTAATACGATACGAACTTTCTTCCATAGGCCGATATGCTCATACTAAGTGCTGTAATCTCTCATTCATGCGCATTAAGGAAATTGTAAAGAAGAAAGTCAAACGCTCTACGCCTCGTCGAATAAGAGTGTTTCCGGATCATATCTATTCTTCTCGGGTACTCTTTCTTAATGAGAAAATCATAACTTGATCCGATCTTTATGTCGCACAGTGGTGTCCCAGGCTAGGGCTGCAGGTCCAGCATAAGAATCTAAACTCAAAAAGTATGTTTACGTGGTCCATAAATAATGGTGACAGAAATCCCTCCTACTGCGCCTCAACTTGGACTGGAGCGTCTCTAGGTATTGAATTAAAGAACGGGTTTCGCTTTGCTTTGGGGGGAGTCCTGGTGGGGAGATATGCTAGCAGGTAATGGCTCAGCTTCTACTTAAAAAGCGTTTTAAGCGGGTTTCCTTATTTATTTGCGGGTCTCTCGTACAAGATTCTATCAGTTACAGCGGATTCAAGGGATGGAGCCAGATCTACTATCCGCTTGCTGTCCCTAAGCTGATAATTGCCCGAGCCTATTTGTTTTTTTTCCGGGGAGGGGCACATAGCGATAGATACTTTAGAAACCTATCACTAAGAAGCGGGCTCACTGAAAACCAAACTGTTCGTATTTCTTTAAAACGCTGCTGCCCTAGTCGGGGGTCTGTCTATAGAAGAAGGGAATCCAGAGGAAGAAGCAGCTCCCCGAAGGAATCCTTCTAACTACCACCTACCTACCTCCCGCTTTTGTTCGGACAAGGCGAGTTTCCTAAGATTCACCCACCGCGGATACACTAAGCGTTCTTCCCGTTGGTAAATCTGATTCTTGCAAATCAACATCAGACTTAGAAGCTTCATGGGGTCTGGTCTCGCCATTTGGCAATTTAAGCCAAACAAAATACAGTACAGAGGTTATAACCAATACACAAGCAGGCGTGAACCAGTCAGAAATTAGAATGGAGAAGTAGACACAGAAGAGGAGGTGTTGGGACAGTATCGATAGCCGCCTTTTCACTTATTGCTAGGAGTGATTGTGAGAGAATACATAACATAGGTGAAAGCCAAAAGGCATATATGACCCGCTCAGCCCAATGGAAGTGATTTGAAACTTTAGAATTCGATTAAGAATAAGAACATAGACCGGCTTCTAGAAAAAGAGACGTGCCCTCTTCTCTATCTGTAGATTCAGGAGCAACATGCTGGTTCCTTTTGTCATAATACCTAACGGCTGTGGGCAGAATGAATGAAAAAGCAGATGAAAGACACTATACATACCAATAGAATGAGAAATATAGAATAAAGCTAGGTGACGTCACGGCATTTGAGAACCAATTGCTTCTTTTGCTTTTCACCAACCTTCATGTACAATCTTATTTCGTATTGGAGTACAGCCTATCGTAGGCCCAGCAAAGGCAAGACGGAAAGCAAGCATTAAGTGAAGAAGCAAGGTCCAAACAAAGTAGTGAAAGATTGACATTGAAAAGCTTCTCCATGTCTATATCTGTCCGATGGACCAAGTTCAAAGGAAACGGCTTCTCTACTGCATCAAAAAACCAATCCAAGCCTGAAAAGAGAGCGTGAGGAATCTAAAAAACCCCGTGTTTCTATCAGATCCTATGCTTCATCGGGACAAGCGCATAATACAATACATCCCATCCCGGATGAGGGGTTTTCTAGCTCAGTGGGCTAATAAAACACGCTAGGATCGGCTTTTCACAGCTCTCATGATGATGAAATTGAACTTCGATTGATTGATGAAAGCAAGAAAGTTTCTAGGGGAAGCTCCTGGCGAGGGGCATACTCGGTATAATCAATGTGTCAATGGTATCTATTGAATGGAAATCACCCACACACACTATGAGCTAAGAACCATGCAAAAATGTTGTTTTCAGCAGCAGCAGCAGCTCATACTTCAAACACAACTTCTGTATCCGCGGGATCGCTTCATTAATTTGACTAAAGTCATCCTTCTTCTTTCCCAGCTGCCCGAATAAGTTGATCATTCAAAAGTAACAAGTCCATCTTTTTCATGAAGACTTTCCTCCACTATTGCCCTATTAGAGCTATCTGTTATTGGGAGAGAGCACCGTAATGAATCACACTATAGAAGCACAAGTTTTAGGTAGGCCAAAGCATAACCTCAAACCGAAGGGGCGGAAAGGATTCGGGATAACCAGGCCTAGCAGAAGCTCCATCTCTTGCTTGCTGTCTACCGATTTTGGATAGTGAGTGCCCCTGCCTGCTGAGTGGCAAGTTTCTCTTTTCGATAGACTGTTTTTGGTCATTTGACGCAACTCGTGCTCTTGTTCTTTATGTAATAAGATATTGTTCATTCTTGCACTTGAGAAGGGCGAAGCCCTCATGGCCGGTACCGGTATCTGTTGGGGGCGGGCCCAGAGATGAAATGTGCCTTAGATGCAAGGGAGGGTTGGGTCCGCTGATATAGAATACCGATCGGCGCTACCCGCCTCACCAACCACTAGAATAAATTGATTCGATTTATTTAGTGTTGAAATCCTAGGGATCCTTGGTAGGATGGTAAGTCACTTGTGCTACATAGAAATACAGCTTTTTCTAATACGAGCTAGAGGGACAAGCGGATCGGCACAGCCCTGGGTGTCGAGTCCAGGCTGACAATAATACTTCGCCTCTGCGATTGCATATATAGAACATGTCGATTGAGTTGCCATGGCTATGCATGGGTGACTTCAACGAAACAAACCCTCCATGCAAGTGAACATTTCAGTGTCACAGAGCGTGCGGAATGGCGGATGGCGGCATTTAGGGAAGCCGTTGATGATTGCTCGTTACAGGATTTGAGCTGGCATAGCCTTAGCAATTGCGGTTCGAATCAAGATATCCTCTCGCTGCAAAGCTTCGCTTGGGCCTGATAGGCTCTGACTTCTTCCTCATGCCACCCGCACGCGGGCCTATTTCAGCGGATCAAGAAACGCAATAGATCCGTCTCTAAACAAAAACTAGCCGCTAGTAAACTTTAGGTACACAATACCATCAAATGAGAGGACTTACACCGAGTATGAAGCTGAACAAGCTGCCAAAGCAGAGGCGGCAGATACCGAGTCTTTACAAAAGGCAATAGTGGAGTCATTTTGTATGATATTTGATTTTCTAGACCTTATTTGCTTGCAGCTAGAAACTACTTATCAGTTGGCGGTAAAGCGTATTCTGAGCAAGTTGTTTTGTCAGGATCCGCTTCCCTAGAGTCCATGTAACCACAACCTTCTTTGCCTCCTTCCTTGCATTGGTGACCCGGCCAAAACACCTATTCCAGCAACAGGTTATAATAGCGCCTGAATTTCAGGAGCCTGATCCAGTGGCGCACACCGATTGAAGGAAACACTTGTCCTTGTGAATAAAGATGCTCGCTGAAGGAATGATGGAATGTGGATTCTTTCATTTCTATGCACTCAAGGTAAACCAAACCTACGGGACAAGGGGTCACAGGAACGAATAATGCTATATTGAAGAATTCCTATAGCCTCTCCATCCCCAACTGCAGTATCAAAGGATCTAAGCAAAGGGATACATAGCCATACCGCTTTCAGCTTATAATGGATGAATGAGGAGCAATTAACAGAGTTAATAAGCCCAGGGGATGGTGCCAGCTGTGGGTTGCCTAGAGGATGGCGGATGTTGTTATCTTAATTAGGGTGAACTTGCAAGATACTATACTCACTTAAGTAAAGGTCGAGTTCGAAAGGGTTCATATTTCAGTAGTGGGGGAAGTGGGCATTCTTCTCTGAAGGCCCCTGGAGGAGTCGTTCTGTGAGTTGTATTCAAGCTCGCCCTTAGACCGAGTCAAGTTAGCGATAAGAGTCAGCTACTTTGGCCTTGTCATTCGCTTTGTTGCCATATAGATAGGTTGGAGTGCGGGTGGCCACTAACCCAACGAACGAACTTACGTGTAGGTCTGATCCTATCTGCTCTTCCACTATAGGACTAGAAATCCAGTACATGCCATCCAAACTTAGAACTCTGATCTGGATTACCAGCTTTGGGATGGTTCTAGCAATAAAAAAAGCTCCAGGATCTGGCTCCTCAACCTATTTTCCATAAATAAGTCATCTGGTCTATAAAAACTAATAGCTTCCTTTCGTTATCTGCATCTGCTTTCCTCAAAAGGTCTAGCTTAGCCAAAATCAATAGTTTAGTTGGTTGGGTCCTGTCGATCAAGTTATAGGAGCTGCTTGCTATCTATCAAAGGGTATAAAAATACCACGTTTGCATTGAAGGAATGTCGCAGGAAGCTGCCGATCCGCGATTTCAAGTAGTTCGTGCTTCGATCGATCGCCTACTTGAATTCCTAATCTATCTCTAATGCTTCGCTTGCAGCGAGAAAACAGATGCGTAACGGCTTCCGAGTAACAAAGAGCTGGTTTTGCCTACCTCTTGGAGCCATACCATAGGTTTTTGACCCACCTTATCTTTGGTACCGGTACGGGCATGTTCCCTCAAGGGGAAGGCTCTCGGGAGTGTGAACCTATGTCTTTCACTCTCGACCACCGGACTAGTCCATTTTGTATTTCTAGTGGAACTCCTTCTGATCCCACCATAGCAAAGGATTTAGGTTCCTGCGAAAAACGGAGACTTTTTAAGCAGATATGAATTCCCGATGTGATTGTTATGGGCATACCGCTATTTATACGACCGTCTGATCGATTCCTTTCATTGGTTATGGGATCCAGTAGAATCGCAAAAATGCGGGAAAAATCAGCTAAATCAACAAGAAAAGTTCCCTAACCCCGGGATTTGAGTTGCAAAAGGAGCATTTTATATAAAAGAAGCAAAAAAAGCACCAGACCTACCCAATATGGGTATAATGGAGTGTTTAGTGCGGGGGAAGATGGAAGTCCTTGCCTTGACCGGTATCAGCAGATGGCTCAGGTGAAACAACCGATGACCTTGATGAAAAGGCCCATGCCGGTAGATTGTAAATTGAGCTGTCCTCAGCGTATTAGAAACCGACATGCGAAAACCAAGAGTTGGTGGTCTGCGATCTCCCGTAGTTCTTCCCTTCTACCTCTCGATCTTGCCATTTTGGTCTTTGTAGACCCATTTGCAATTGACAGCACTTCCATGTAAACATTCATACTTTTTTAGTGAGGAATGCGATCCGAAGTATCGTGTGGGATCTATAGCATCCGTTGGGTTAGGGTAGCCCTAAGTTATATAAGTTCTAAATAAATATGCATTTGAAAGTCGATTTTATACTGGTAGCGATACCATCCACCTTCTCAAGGCCGAGAAAGTGCGATATAGGCTCCGAATGAGGCCATACAACATGGTTCTAACCTCCCAATGAGTAGGGAATTGAATGATATAGTCTTATTACTTCTTTGATTCAATTGCCGAGTTGAGGTAAATCGGGAAAAAGGCTTTCCGCATTATAGAGCAGTATGTTATTCAAAGAGATGGAACTGATAGGCTCACGGATGGATGATACCTTCCACAACGGGAATGTTTATCTGGTATAAGATCTACAGAATTCGATGCCTTGTGAAAACCATCCCCAAGGGGTCTGCGTCAATCCGATGAATATGATCACTACTCACCTTGAGCACTCCCAAGTTATTCTTCTTTATATATAAATAAACCAAATAAATCGTAAGAAAAAATCAATAGCACAGATAAAGCGAAATCAAAAAAGAAAGAGCACGCCGAAACTATATTCCAAAGAAGTTGTCACGTAGGCATGAGAAATAGCGTAGCTAGCGTATCCGGGTCGAGAGCACTCTTCTTCCCACAAACAACCTTTGTTCACATCCTCTTTTCTGCCTTTGAGTAGAGTTCCTCCATTTCATATATCTTCACAAGTTGAGCCTCTAGCTCATATCTGAGTGTCCATTCCTGAATGGTCATGTTCCTCATTTGTCAATTACCTCTATGCTTGCTTCTAATAAGATTGTCTTTACGGATACTGGCATCACTGTACTCATTAACATTCCAACCTCTCAAATACTTTCTAAAGGATTGGGATACATCTTGCCAATAATCCTTCATATTAGCTTTGCATCTTTTTTTTTCTAGAAATAACCTCTTCTTTTCAATTCTCTTTCAGCAACCAAAAAAAAACCTGAATTTGTATGGGGTAAAAGCTCTATCTTCCCCTTCTACCAATAAAAGAGGTGCATGATCAGACCCAGCCTGAAGCAAACTTATCAAAAAAGAAAACCAAAAATACAGTGGAATCAAGCACTTCTCTAACAGGATTTTCTTGTTTATTGGTCCAAGTAAATTGACCTCCAACCCTCCTGAATTCTTGTAACTAAACTTCAGCAATGAACTCATTCAAGGCTGCCATCCTTCTAATTAAATTACCATTAGATTTTTTCATGACTGAACCTAATCAGATTTCAATCTCCACCCATTACCTTTGGTAAGTCAGTACTGTGCACCCTTGATGTCATTTCTGCAAAGAAATCATCTCTAAGCTCCTGCTGAGTAGGGTCATACACATTAATCACAACCCAAGATAATTTGTCTTTTCTCCTTGTTACCAGCACACAATTCTAATGAGCACCAGACCCCACAAATACAGCATCTATCTAAATCATCCAACCTCACACCTATCAACAATCCACCTGCAGAACCCACAGAGGGATCTGCTGATACAGAACCATTTGAACAAACTTCTTACTGCAAAATCTGACAGCTCTTTGTCTGTAAAGTTCTGCCTTTTTGTCTCCTGCAAACAAACCACATCTACCTTATTGAGTTCTAATAATTCCGCCAACTGACCTCTTCTACCATTTAGCTCACATTCTAAAATAGTATCTTTATCTTGGACAGTTTTTCTCAAGAAGAGGAAAGCTGATAAGGAAACCTGGGAAGCAAACAGGTCGTGGAAACAGGGTACAAAGCTTGTGGGTGTTAGAAAATGCTTCTCATATTTGATTATATAGCGTTATTGTATTGCTCAATTTGTTTGGTGCATTTTAAGAGATAGCTTTCAGTGGCATGCTATCCCTGGTTGTCTAGATGATTATTTAGTAGAGATTGCTAGGGAGGATAAATAAGAAATATAGATCATGGTCTTAGCAGCAGCTTGCTGGGGTTTGTGGCTTATCCGCAACGATATGGTGTTTAATAACAAGCAAGAGAATCACAAGTCCTGTTGCAGTGCATAAACAGATAT